GCTGACCTCTTGAATGGCAACAAACGATTCTGCCATTCCTGGCTAAGTATGAAAAGATTAACTCTTTCTTAATGGAAGGAGAAGTTCCCCGTGCTTTCCGAATCCTGGGAGGTATGGCTGAGTGGTTTAAGGCATTGGTTTGCTAAATCGACATGCAAGAATCCTTTCTTTAAAGATTGGGTTGGTTAACCTTCCTTCCCTAGGGGTTTAGTTTGTTGAAGTCAATAAGGGCTAAGGTCTCCCGCTCCTATCGCCCGAGCAATAGACAATGAAGAAGTGGTTCTTCCCTTTTTCCTATGAGCTAGCGCTAGAGTCTTAGTAGGACGACTGCTCTTAGAGTATCGGCCTTTTGTTACAATAAATAGGATTTAGTCGGGGCACAGAAGAGTACGTATTTCTATATGCCCAATAATGGCTCTCTCCCCGAGGGGCCTCTCAATAGAAGTCAGAGCGGCTGCACAAATATGCATATGAAATAGAATTTAGTAAGAGAAAGGTCCGCCCACCTCTGATCCAAGCTTAGCTCCCAAGTCGGGATTTATTCCTAAACCTAAAGTGAGGACTTTGCCCCGTATAGGCAGATGGGTATAAAGTGGGTCACTCTGCCAAGATTCAATCTTTCCCCCGATCTTTCTTTTCTTTGAGTCAGTCCGCCCTAGGGTGCAGCTCTGTTCCCTACTTCTTGTATAAGAGAGTCGTGCTTCTCTTCCTCTTTATTCCACAGGTCTCTCGAGCCTGCAGGTTGCTGCTATCCCCCGAAGAGAATAGACGAAGAGGTTCTTCCCATTATGGAATGCAAGAGAAAAAGCGGAAATACCAGTTAAGAGAAGGGTCAGCTCCGCTTGGATGAGCTGACCTAAGAGGTGGTGCATTTCTGAGTCACTGAGGAACCAAGTCTATCCCCGAGTTGCCAACCCTGTTGTTTACTTGAATTGCCTCGTGGATGTCAACCCAGGTCTTGTTTTGTCCAATCGAGTGGGTATTGGTGTTGCCCCCTTAAGGTCTAAGTTAGTCTGCTTATTCTCATTATTAAATATTAAATGGAGCAGGTCAGAAGGCTGGGGAGCGTGAAAGCTACTTAGTAAAGGGATCACCCTTTGAAAGCAGCTCTAGAAGAAGGAAGACTTCTCTTTCCTCCAGCTTTAGTTTTAGTTTTAACGGTCTCTTTCTCTTAGGAGCGGCAAAAGCAATAAAGATCTTAATGGAAAACTACTAAAGATTATCCTCCCCTAAGATAAGGTAGGTTAAGGGGTAGGAACAACGTGCTGCTTGTAGCGTAGGCTAATCGATCCACTATCCTCCGCTACTGGGCGACTGCCCCTCCCTAAACTGGACCTGGGCTTCCCCCAAGCTGCACTACGTAGCCTTTTTTTTTGTTTGGACAGAAAGTCAGTCGAGCACTCTCACGCCCACCCATTAATAAAGAATAAACCCCGAGCCGAGGTACGTACACTAGAAAAGAAAGAGGGACCTATGCGTGCGAGTCCACCAATTCTTGTGTAAGAGACTAGTCGGCTATTGTTCCTAAAGGAAAGAGTAGCGTGCCCTACTAATACTAATATAGTAAGAGAAGCGGGTGCTCTTCCCTCACTAGGGTTCTACTGACCGAGGGCGAGTAGCTTCCCGTCCTTGCTTGTCTCTTAGTTTGCTAAAGTCAAGGTTCTTTTGCTCTCCGTTTCGTCGAGTGTGATAAAGTGAGGAAAGCCGAGGAAAGAAGAAAAGCCTTCCCTCGATCGCGGTTCGCAGATCTTCCTCAAGGCAAGGGTAGCGTCTCATTATTCGCAATAATCGTTTTATGATTTTTGTAGAAGAATGCTCTCCTCTCCTCCTGAGTCAAGCGGAGGCAGCAAGACATAGGAAGTCCAGACAAGACAAGTCCTTTCCTTCTAGTGTGCTTACCTAAAGGAATCTTCTGCGCACCTTGCACTCTAATGTAGAGAAAGTAGTTTGTTCATGACAAGGAGACAGATTTGAAGATGAACCTTCACCCAAGATGTCAACCGAGTTCTTGCTTTTGGATTCAATCCTTGGTAAAGTGTTCGATCTCGTGGAGAGGTACGCCTCTAAAAGAAAAGAGAGTAGATATAGGCTCGAGAATAGGCTTGATGAACAAACAGCCGATACGGAATCTGAGCCAAAAAGCCAAGCCCTTGAACTTCACTCCTAGGCCATTCAACAAATTTGGCGCGAAAAGTAAATCCGATTTCGGTCAGATCTTCAGGAGCTTCCGAATTTTTAGGTTAGTTAGGCGCCTGGCCGAAGGTTGAAAGAATGATTCGGGGTCAGAGGAAGGGGGCAGCATTCAACCTTTCCTCTATCAAAGAAGACTAACCCTTTGATTTTATTCAATGGTGGTTTCTACAAGAGATTCAACGACAAGGGGGGCTATTAGTAGGATATGAAGCTTGAAATGGAAAGGTAAGGGTGAGAAAAAGAGGCCAAACGAGATACGCTCGAATGAGCTAGCCGACTACGAGATCAGTCCGGAATCTGAAACCCTTTGGTGTTACTGCAACCCTTTGGGGTTACTGCTGGAAACTCCTGAACATATAACTCTGCATGGTAAGAGGATATACAAGCTAAAGAAACATACGTCCTGGTCGGAAAGAAGGGAATTTAGTGCTGGTAGAGCTGCCCGGTATAAGTAGGAATCTCTCTCCAGGGCCATAGCAGCAACACCATGTAGTTACCAATTATGCTAAGCAACTTAACCGAGGAACTGGCCGAAGTCATCAACATATTAGTAACAGAACACTGATCAGCCGGGTTCTTGAAACTCCTCGTATTTAAGGAGCGACTTTCCCTCTTCTGCCTTCCGTCGCCTTAAGACAAGACTCAAAGCGGCGATCCAAGAAGTTCCCTTAATGATAGTGAACTAAGGTTTTGAAAATACTCGTCCAAAGCGTCAAGTAGGAATGATCGGTGAAATCCGCCTTCCTTGCCTTACCGACTTAAAGCAGTTAATAATATCTGTCTGCCTGCCTCAATGCTCGCTGACTTACTGGCCACGTTACTGAGTTCCTAGGAACGAGCAAGGAAGAATGCCGCTGCTGATAGATCCCGCCCAGATCAAGAGCGGGATCATTTAGAAACAAAAGAGTTAAAAGTGGTCGCTATTGCGGCCCTCGCTCTCAAGACTGTCGAAGATAGCATTGAGACTTTTCAATGAATACTTCGACTGATCTAGAAAAACAAGTTAGTTCCAGAGGCATCTTCCATTCATCTCGATTTGGGTTTTTCCGCACCATATTTTGATCTGCCTCTTCTTCGATCCGGAATTCCCAGCAAATCCTTGACTCCTCGAATACAATGGGATTTCACACCTGGCAAATCTTTCACTCTACCTCCTCTTATTAACACCATAGAATGTTCCTGCAAATTATGACCTTCGCCTGGAATGTGAGCAAATATATCATGTTGATTGCTCAAACGTACTTTGGCTATCTTACGTGGAGCTGAATTTGGTTTTTTCGGTGTTCTCGTTGAAACACGCGGGCATACTCCTTGCTTCTGGGGACATTGATCCGAAGCTCGAGTACGGTCCGTGCGCCGTTTTTCTTCTCTACCATGACGAATCAATTGATTTAATGTGGGCATCGCTCTTTCCTTTGTCCTTCCCCCCTATTTTTGCCCTATCACTAGTGATTACTCCCGATCCGAAGCACCCCTTTTCCATTCATAGAGAGATCCAATCGTCAAAATCAATAAAAAGGCCATCATGGACCAAGATCCAAACGGATCAATCTTGTTGAGAGGTACTGCCCAAGGAAAGGAAAAGGTTACTTCCGGATCAAGGATAATAAATAAAATTGAAACAAGATAAAATCGTATATCGAAACGACTTCTGGCATCACCGAAAGGATCGAAACCACATTCATAGGCCGACAATTTTTCTGGATAGGTTGAACTATTGGAAGCAAATGGAAAAGGAACACCGAGTGGGATCAAAGAAACTAGCGGACTGATCACTAAATAGATACAAATAGGTGCAAATTCTGACATCACCACAGCCCACTTGGTTCTTTCGCTCCTTGCTCGCGGAGCGGCATAACGGAAAAAAGTCGGAATTCTACAATTTCGTGGTCAGCCTGGCGAACGCCCCCGACTGGCGTCCGTCCTCCCGGAGTTCGTCCAATAGGGATGGAGGTAGGCCCAGCCCCAGGCTTGTGCGGTTAAGGTTTTTGTACACGACCTCATATTTATTTTCTTTTATTATTAAGATTGAGATCGTAGAAACATGAGTTTGTGATAGTTCTACACTTAATTCCGGACCGGTTAATGCAAGCGCTACGTGCGCTTTTTTAAAAGCGCTCTTATTTTGTCATTTTCGGTTTGTAGGGCCTTCTCTCTATCCCGAAGGCGGTTATATTCCGCCTCCAGCTCTCCTCTATAATCTGCCATTGCCTCCCTCTGGTCCTGGTCGAACTCCTGGGCCATCTCGAGGTCACCCTCGGAGAAGCTCATTTCGTTCTCCGCCTCGGCAAGCAGCTCTTCCGTGCCTTCTTGCCACTCGGGTCCCCTATCGGGCAGGGATTCCCGATAGTGGACCTCGTTGAGCAAATTTTCCGTTTGCTCTATGGCATCCACCGCAAGGCGAGAGTACTCCCTGCTCAACTCGCCGTTCTCCCGGATCTCCGAGCGGAGCCGGTGCAAGTTGGTTCCGTCTCTATCCTCGTGGGAATCTTCCACCTCGCCGACGTCAGGCTCAGGCACTATTTCCTCGGCCACGCCGGCGTTTGGCCCGTTAGGATTCATAAAGAATTCTACAAATCCGAACGAGCCAAAAAGAAAAGCGACAAGGTGGAATAAAGCGGTGCTCAGAAGAGAAACTCTTTTTGGTTGGATTACCACCAGAATGGCCCCTACGGCAATAAAGAAAGAACTTCGGATCTGTGCGACCACAAAAAAAGTAAAAAAAACCAAAACGAGATGCACGATTAGCTTCAATTGAAAGGGCATCTTTCTCCCTCTCCAATAAAGCCATAGATAGATAAAGATCAAAGCTAACAGAAAAACAGTAAGAAGCATGCAGTCAAATGGATTAAAATCTAGAATATTCTGAAAATATCTACGCAGCCACATGGATGCGCATGTACTTATCAAACCTAAACTCCAGGGTTTCATAGCATGTAGGGAACGCTTACTAAAATGAGCCACACCAAGGTGAAAGGATTCGAACCTAAACAGATGCGCTGACCAGACTGCGCTACACCTTGTCTTACCCACTCACTAGCTCTTCGTCGTTCGCCTCACCTCACTGCCGATCGCCGCGCTCCTTATCTACGCTAAATGTCCGTACCGTACGTTCTTTTTCGCGAAGAGCGACCTCGACCGACCGAACCAACGCCTTATCAAACATACTTTGATTTTGTCAAGGCTCTCGCGGGCAGCCGTACATGATACCCGACGGTTTGCACCCGCCTGCGGCGAAGGCCTGGTCAATCGTATACGATCATCAAAATCGGAGTCGCTAACACCCATTTTGAGTTGCCTCGTCCTTAGAGTCAAGCTGGATCTTCATTCTACGATAAATCTGCCTGCTGATTGTTCAAGTGGGCTGCGGGCGAAGGGAATAAACCCCGAGCGGGATCAGAGGGCACCTCCCCCCCCAAAAAGGAGGGGGAACTCTGAGCCCACGCAGGATACATGACCGACACTGAGCACTGCAGCAGCGAGCGGGTTAGCCAAGCAGCAGCTTCTTACGGGACGACTAAGTGCGCTGAAACCAACCTGCGGTTGGATCGCGACTTCCTGTGCTAGTAGACGCTACTTTTCCCCCCTTACTGGAGGACCCGAATGAAGCCGCTTGGCAAGAAAGATTAAATGCTAGATTTTGCTCTGTCGTATTGTCTTAATTTATTTCATTTTTTAATTAATTCATTCCAAGCTTCATTCAATTATCTGTCTCGACAAGCTGAATTTTAATAGGTGTTCAGTTCACAAGCTTCACCCAAACGATTTCACTCAAATAGGTGCGTGACTCTATCAAAGGATGGAACAGAACTCCAGTTAGCTCTAGATTCTCCTAGTGGTTGATTTTACCATATGGTAAGGTTGGTGCATTGTTATTGCCCGTAGCTACCTTCATTAGGTGTCCCCGACTGAGCTTAAAAACCGGCCTGGTGGGCATGCGCCGGGCTAGTCTCCTGTTCGAATAGGTTTTGGGTAAGCAGAATTTAGGCGAGTTGTTGGAATCCGCTTTGCGCAAGCTTTCCCGGCATTTTTGGATGACATTTATGTCTGTAAAATATTATTTTTGTAAGGTTCGACTTAAAACGGACAAGAGGAATTCTCTTCATGGCTTACTGGAAGTTCGGCTAACTCTTCCCTTTAGAGTGAGTTTTGAACGTTCTTAGCGAAACTCTCGGCGATTGAAGGGCGGCAGCAGCGGTTCATCAAGCAGCAGCTCACCAATCTGTTTTATGATCAATCAATCCATCCCTCCCTCGTGGGTGCAGGAGAAAGCGAAGCGTATGGGTTATTGGAAAGGTAGTGGGCACAGTAAGCATGAGTCGATTTCAGGATGACGACTGCTATGTTTATTTAGCTTTTGTCACACAAAAACGACATTTTCTGTTCTTAACAAAGTGCGGAGTTACCTTTTCGCTGGGTTTGTTGCTTAAGCGCGTAAGCAGCATGGTCATCACTTTCTTTGATTTGATGATCATGCATTACGGTAATAACTCAGCGCGCAGCAAGACCTCTTCTCGCAATTGACGTCTTTTTAAGACATTATCCACCTGTCGCTAAATGCCAGATTCCAGAAAATGTCGTTTGATTAATAGAAATTCTGATATGTTTGTAAAAAAAATTTAACTTGCTTGCACTGTGTAGGAAAAATGCCTATGACCCATAGTTACAGGAAATCTCGATTTCTACTTAGAGAGGATCGCTTATGGGATCGTTCTTGACACGAAATTGGCGATTGTTAGCGGACGGCTGCACCTCATCATTGCTACCCTCGAAATTAATTGGCTAGCTAGCTAGAATATGCATGTCGCTTCTCTGAGCACTTTTACTCACTACTACTTTCTTCCCGTCCCTTTTTTAATTTCAACTAAGCTTGGCACAGCCGCCTAAGAAACTGCTTTCAGCCACGGTCGCGGATCAGGAGAGAGTGACTTGTGTGACGCATCTATATCTGGGGATGATCGGGTAGAACTCAGGGCTGTCAGGTGTCAATCGGGGAACGATCGATTGGGTGTCCGGGGTGCAATAAAGATAGGGGACGATACGCTTCGCCGTGCCAGCTATGAGGCTATATTCTCGTTGAGTCGGGCGCGTGGGAAGACTGTCCTGTCGGGTTGGAAAACCAACATCGGACCGGGATGTTGTTCCCTCCTTGTCTGAAAAGATTCGGGAAAAATCGGGTAAGTTCGCTCTACACTGTCCCTTAGATTGGGAAGGACATAGGCTCGGCACATTTCGTAGCTATCATCGTCGCGTCCGTCAAATTCAGGCGTTGGTACATTCTGCAGCTTTTCGGTACACGGCCTTGCGTTGTCGTCAGCCGTACGCCGTTGAGCAGCAGTCTTTAGAAGCATGTCATCTATGAACGATCCGATGAAACTAGAGATGGAATAAAACCTAGCTTTTCGTCACGCGAATTCGCCGCCAGTCTTTGAGGTCGCCTTCCTTGCTTGACAGTATAGCCTGCGGGTGAAATACTAGATGTCGGATTGTACATGGGAATGATAATGGTGAGGCCATTGAATGAGAAATCACGACCTTAAACACTTGCCTGTAGCTATAGTGTCAACTTGACGCGCTGAACGACTATGATCAGAATCCTTTCGGGGTCTAGCACTGATATTTCCGCTAATTGGATCGGCCAGGGTGAAGGGCTTAACTAAGTATTAGTTGAGGGCGAAGGGCTTAGTACCATGAGGTTGCAATCGGGCCACCAAGTCCATTATGTAGTCTGGGCTGCCTGTCCTTCTCAAGGAGTGGACGGGGCATAGAAAATTTGCGTTTTCCGATCGGGGATTGGTCTGTAGTCCTCGTTTTCATCGTGTGATGATGTAGATGGGGGTATAGCCTCTGAAGCGTCTACTTATAGTTATAGTCGACCTTCTCTTGACCTGAACTCTCGTATAGGTGAACTTGTTTTGTTCAATTCTTAGGAAGAAGAAGGATCTACTGGGAATGGTAGGGCTCCCTCGATGTCGTTGGATGAAACTGGTGGTCGGATTACCCCTTCGTACGGTAACAAATCCCACGCATATCTTCTTTGTCTGTCACACCGTACGTCGCCCGGCTTAGGGTAGGGGGCAGCCCCCCCAACAGACGTAGGTTGCGTATGAGCCTCCAGTAGGACTCTGGCACCCGAACTGTAGAAATGGGTCCCGAACTAGAGGTGGTTTGATGGGTGCTCTTTGGGTTCTTAGATCCGGCGGCTACTTTACTCACTTAGCACCCTACGTAGGCGGGGGGAATCAACACCCCCCTCAACTGCCAATGGCCAAATCCTTACCCATACGAGAACTTGACTGAGCGAAATTAGCGACTTTTCGATCTGCTGTGGCCTACTAAAGAAACTCTAACCTTACAATGTTCATTATAGAATACTGCGTATCCATTTTTCCTCCCTTTCATTTCATAATACGATTAGCCTAATCTGCGAAGGTCGGTGAAATGCAGAAATGCAGGATGACCAAAAACGAACTCACGGAAGTTCGATCAACTATTCCCCCCTAAGGCTGAGGTCTTTGATGCGCTTCTTCATCAGTTCTTTCGTCAGTTATCAATTGTCTTTCAAGGCGGTTTCTTTTCTTCTTTCTTAGGTATCTTCTCGTCTGTCTTAGGTATCTTTTGGTCTTTCTTAGTTTTCTCGTCGTTAGTCACCTCTGTTTGTTCTTGTTCTTCTTTATCTAATAGCGTTCTTTCTTCAGTAAGACTTTTCTGTCTCTCTGTAGTGTATTGAGTGTGCATCCTTTTATCTGTATTCTTCTTAGCATCAAACTGTGATATCATCTCTTTGTATCTCTCGGCAAACTCTCTTTCCTTCTTAGATAATTTCTCATTTAGAATTTCATTTTCAGTCTGTAGTTGTATTAAAGCATTCCCTAGTGATTTTCTTTTTTGTTTTCCTTTGTGATCTAGGCTAGACAAGTCTTGGATATCAATTGGATCAGTATCCACCCAGACATCTCTGTGATATACTGGTATCCTCTTGGTCCCCAGCTGAAGCCCAACCCTGACCATTGTGTCTTTCTTGATGATGTTAAGAGTGTGCCAATCAATCCGGAAGTTGGCTTCCACCGGTACCTGTTTTGTACGAGATGGGTCCGCGTACTGTGACTCAAACCATTCTTGATTGACCTGGTTTTTCGCTGGTCCCTTGTACTTGAGTATATTGGAGCCACCTATTGCGATGTAGCAATAGGATTTCGGTGCTAAAAAGTATCCTTTCATGACTCTGTCCTCTAGCTTAAACTTACCTAAGACAGAAGAAGAAATCACTTCTTTAGGTAGTGGCTGACCAAGCACAACTGAGTCTGTGTCCGTGTAGTAGCAGTCCTCTCTTGAGATATAAGGGTACATATAGATCCTAGCAGAGGCAGTGATCGCAGCAGCTAGTTGGACAGCAGAGTTCTTCGGTGGATTCCAATAATCTGAGCCCTTCTCGGTATTGCTATGGTAGGCAACGATGTAGTTGTTCTCGCTAAGCATATCACCGAAGATGAACTCACTATGCCTGATCAAATGTTTGTATCGATCTTTATCGCAGACCTCGGTTGTCGTGCTTTTAGGGTTAATGCCAAATCTACCGTATAGCGAATTCATAAGGATCTTGTACACATAGGACATGGCCTCATTACCTGATATCCTTGCCTCTAACCTGCTCTCAAAGAGTGAGCTAACAAAGTCCCTGAATGGGCTTTCCATCCTCTCAAAGAGGTAGCCTGAGATTGGGATTACAGTGTAGCCTAGGCCTCTTGCATACTTTAACTCCTCGCAATAGTACACTCCAACAAATTCCCCGGTTGGAAAGATGAGAGTGTTCTTCTTGTTGTCTCGATAGGGTAGAAAGGGCTTCTTGATAGTCTTCGGACATACCACATATGCCTCAATAAAGCCAAACATGCTATCTAAGTCCTTGCCTTCCAGATTTCCATGCCAGACTGGCACACCACCAGGCATTGGAAATTCCTTCATTACAAAGGGATAGAGAGAGTTCACATCGTAGTAGTATAGGTCCTCGCCATATGGCTTGTATACATCTGTATGACCACCGTAGTAGGCACGCCTTATAAAGCTGTCTTCATTCTTGTTTGGGATGTGGATTGGCCAATTAGAAGCATCGTAGTATTTCATACGAAAGATGCTAAGAGCAAGTGAGGAAAGGGTTATCTTGCTTTCTATGTCCACCTTGTACAGCTTCCAATATATCTCTTGAGCTTTTTGCATTACACCTCCAAGGAGAAGGATGTCCTGCTTCATATAGTCTAACAAGTTCTTTTTCATACTTGCCAGATTTGACAGTGTCACCTCATCATATGCGATAGAGCCTTTCGGGCCAAGACCCGGGCATAGATTCTTAGCTAGGGAGGACTCTGATAACTGTAATGAGTATCATGGTATCAAACCTACAGAAGAAGACGGCCTTGTGCTACTTGCGCTCGGGCGTATGTTGAACCTACATTTTCTCGATATAGATATTTTTGTGAAGAATTCCTATGGTTTGAAATTGCCTATTCCAAAATATTATGATATGGTATGTAAGAGAGGGAATAATGTTTTAATGTTTTATAAGATAGACCTAACAAACTCATGTTGGGTTATAAGTAGAGAAAGTATATTGTGTAAGCTATCAGATATAGTCATGGATAAGAAAATTATTGAATTAGTAAGAAAATTTCTGTATTCACCTATCGTGGATACAAGTGGTCAAGAATATTTAACCAATATTATGATACCATCTGCGGAACTTATAACTTCAGTACTACTTAATTTAGCCTTAATGGAGTTTGATAAAGAGTTTCAACAAGTATTTCCTGAATTAGAGTATAGTCGGTATGTTCATCAGGTATTTGTCTCTATTACCAATGCTGAAATTAAGCAAAGAATGCCTTTGGATATATTTGAAGATAAAGTTAGAAGGTTATTTGATAAACTCAATGTGACTGGTAAAATCCTTTCAATTGTACCGGGAGAGGGACCTGTGCGTTGTTATCGCGGTGAAGTTAGTGTCAGCCAAGACGGGAAAATTAAAGTGAAGTACGACGTATAATGACATTATTTATAAACTATATTTATAATTATATCTTCATCCCGCGATGGTACGCAGGAAGCAGGCAGATTCTCACCGAACCCGTCACTTCTCTACTAATGACCCAGATGAGTCTGTATTCGAAACACTTCAGTACGTCGCCCATACTTTGTTCGTATTCTCCCATCTTGGGAACAATTGTTGCTAATAAATATAGGAATGGGGTTTTTTCTAAACTACTAACATTGACAGATAATTTTTAAATAATTACAGGTATACCGGAAACATTACGAAAGCGACTGAGGACTAACCAAAGCATTAGCGAGGGGTTCTATAATTTCATATGGTGGGCGCACAAATACGAGAAGATTTCTCACTTCCTTGAGGTTGTAAAAGTAAATACAAATGCAATGAATTTTACGATCTGCTTGGGGTTTCAAATATGGTACTCTTTAATGCCTAGCATTCTACTAGCATTAGAGTATTATGATTTAAATCAAATCCTATGCCCTGAGGAGGTAAAATATGTCAAGGACACCACACGAAGTTGGCCCGCCGGGATATTAAAGGGATGCATAGAACTATGCAATAATTATTTCGGTAACGGTATCATGCAGGCTGCTGAGGCAAGCACCTCGGGGGGTGGGAGCAGCGCAGAGTTGAACGATATGGCTACCTTCGACCCCCTGGGAATAAGAGGAGGAGAGGAAACCACCCGCAATGTAGTACTTAAAAAACTAGTGATTGCCTGCCTCGCTGTTTGTATATTGAGCACTGTCTCCTATGCAACCGTCTGCGGGACAGAACTATGTCAGCAATTTTTTGAGGGAACGCTTCCAGAATAAAAGAGAGCTTAGACAGTATAAATAAACTCAGTGATTAGCCGCTGAAGAAAACACAGAAGGGAATGGAGGGTCCACTCGATAGGAGCCGAACGGTACTTCATAAGAAGGAAGGACTAATAGGAGGGCACATGCCTGAGCGAAGCGAGACCGTCTAGCAGTAGAAAGAAGAAATAGGTACAGTAACACTTACATCCTCCCATTAAGAGTCAGCCCGGAAAGGGAGTGAGGCTCCCCTACACAGGAGCCGAACGGTACTTAATGGATGGAGAAATAGGAATGGTAAATAGTAACGGTTTGTTGCCCGAGCGAAGCGAGCTCCTTTACATCTAGAAAATATAGGAAGAAAGATCTGCAAGAAAGTGAGACTCCCCTCGAAAGGAGTCGAACGTTCCTTCAGTAGTAGATGATGCTTTTTTTATAGATGGTTCCAAATTGTGAACTATTTTAAAGAGCAGGGAGACCGTAACCTTCAGTTCCTCTTTTTTTTTTCTGTATACACGCCCAAATGGGTGAAAAACGATTTAAAAAAAAAAAAACTGTTATGAACTCATTGTTCAATCGATTTTGTCTATCTTCAGATACATCTGTTCGAAATCATCCCGTGTTTGTTGGTACTATAAATCCAGCTGTTATAAGCTCTAATTATGAAGGGTATGTTCGGTATCCAAACAAGCCTGATGAGTGGAGTTATGTGAGGAGCCGTCTTCCGCTTCCTGACCTTATTCGTCAGTCTAATTGGCAAGCACATGCTCCTCTATGGATTAAGGAACGTCCTATTTCTAATAGGGTCTACGACCCGTGTGTACTAGACAGCTCGATTGTGCGTGTGCCTAAATACAAGTATACTTTTTCACCTTGGGTCCCTTATGGGCTGGTGGGTCCGTGGTTTCAGACTAACAAATGTTATCTGCCTTTTTCGGTTCCTTCTTCGGGGGCTAAGTTGCTACGCTCACCGGACCGTCAGCCTGGCTTGCAGGATGCCATTGGTGGAAGTGCACGCATTAGGAATATAGGGTTGAAAGAAGCATTAACTTATAGCTATTTGTCAGATTTGCGATTCATACTATTAATCTGTCTTCTATTGGGATTTAGTGCTTATTGTTTCTTAGTGCCCGGACCCATGCTAGTGATGCCTAGCCTTATTTTATCTCCAAATCTAGGTGATCACCTTGATGTCGCGAGGGATACCTATCTAAACAATATCTGCACTGTTCATAAGCTACCGAGTCCATGCCATTGCGGTGAGGCTGTCAACCGAGCAATGCTAATCCTTTTAGATTCTAAAGAGCTACCTTTTGACCCCTTGCAACTGGGTCTACAGAGCAGGGCTGCCGGTGTCGCTGTTTTCATTGGTGCTGTTATACTGGGCATGGCTCTTTCGGAATCAGTCTGTAGTATGGGGTTTTCCGCTATTTGAAATGGTCTTACATTGAGATAATAGTCTTACATCGAGATTGTGAGTTGGTTTTTCTTTCAGAACCTTGTTTCTGCGATTAGTTAGATGGAATGAACTACTCCCCGAAAATGCTCATTAAAGAAAGTTGGGGTTATTGTCTGGAGAGGTGGATAGATAGGACTACTAGTTGCTTGATTAGGACACTAGCATTATTTCGAGCCAAAAACAATAAGCGGAATTCTCCCTTCTTTGTAGTATAAAATCACAAATGTTTTCCTTGTTCAGTAAATTGGTTATATCATCCTCCCCTATTGTAAGGAATCATCCCATCTTTGTTAGTCCTAGGTATCCAGATACTATTTATTCTCATAATGAGGGTTTAGTCCGTTATCCTGGCACTGTTGAAACACATCTAGTGCGTAGTCGTCTCCCGCTTCCCGAGCACACTCGTGCTTGGAATTGGCAGGCGCACGCACCCCTTTGGATGAGGGTAAGCACTGTGCGGGTTCCCTCAGTGCGTCCTCAGGTTTGTCTAGTCGATCCTGTTACTCGCGATAGAGGGTTTCTTAACTATGTTTTTTCTCCATGGGTGCCGTATGGAATAAAGAAAGGATTCCTACCATTCCTGTTTGGGGGAAATTTGATGCGCTCACCCGAACGTCAACCCGGCTTGCAGGATGCCATTGGTCGATCTGCTCGTATTCGTGACTTTACCCTCTCCGAGGCATTGAGTTATGGATATAGTTTAGACTCTAGGTTTATCCTTCTCATGTGCCTCTTGTTGGGGTTTACGTTGTATTGTTTCATCGTTCCGGGCCCTTTTCTTGAAGCGCCTGGTCTTATTCTTTCTACCGACCTGAAAGAACTAATTCGCATAGGAAGGGATACCTATGTGGACCATATATGCAGCACGCACCATACCCCTAGCCCTTGTGTTTGTGGCGAGCCTCTGAACAGGGCGATGCCCATCCTACTGAATTCTCAAGAGCTGCCGTTCGACCCGCTGGAGCTTGGTGTTAAAAGCAGGGGTTATGGTGTTGGTGTTTTCGTGGGTGCAGTAATTCTTAGTTTGGCGCTCTCCGAGTCTGTTTGTCACTTGGGCTTCAGTGCGGTGTAGCTTGTTTTGGATTCCTCTTCTTTGGCTACTCGGGTAGCTCACTCTATCGTATAGGTCGACCCCCCGGATGTAGTCATGTTAGTTTTGCTTTCTTTAGTACATGATGAACCGGGTTACCAAAGTCACGGTATGAAAGGTAGTTCGCAGGCCTGTCTTTTGATCCTAGAAATACAGGTTCGAATCCTGTTCGTGACTAATGTCGTTTTGATCATATACCTTTGTTATAGTCAGTTCCTTTTCCTTCCTCCGACAAATTAGGATTCACTTCTTTCTCCTTACCTGGAAGCGGCTAGGCAGAAGCAAAGGCCGAAGAAAGACTTCCACACGACAGCTCTTCTTTCCTGTTTGCTGTAACTGTAAACAACCGGTTTGCTTATTCAACAACTCTCTAATCAGTTTGGGCACTAGGCAGTAATAACAGGTAAGGTTAGTACGGACCCTTTTTTTTTTTTCAAAGGTCACTAGAGTGGCTCCCGTCTTTCCTCACTCGAGGTCTAGCTTTCCCTTGGATTACTTCGCATCCTTCCTGCTTGAAGGAAAGTGCCGCACTATTTTTAGCCACTCGGAGATAGCCTTTTCGATCTTATTGGAAATTTCCCATCACCTTTTATGATTTGGCAGGTTCCTGTTTGCCAAAGTTGCTTCGTCCGCCCTTCCCCATAAAACTACGATTAAAGCTTGAGTAGATAGATCGACCAGGCAAACATCCCCTTCCTCCCCATGTGGAATGCCCCACTCAGATCGCCCAGAGCCCCCAACGAGTCACTACACACCAGCTTCGCTAACCGAACCGAGACAGGCATCTGATGCTGCAGCTGGGGTAAATGTACCAGAAAAAGGAATTCAAAGAGGGTTCTTCCCTTCATTCATTAGTCTACTGCCTATCTATTTGCTAGCATCCCGTGTAAGGACGAGTTGCTTGTTAGCACCTCCGGACGGGAAATTGAAGATAAGCGCTCATGCTACATTTATAAAGAAGCAGCTGTGGGAATAAGCGCTCCTTGAACAGAGAGGAAGCTGGCTAACTAAACCCAGGGCAACCCATTCAAAACACTTTCAGCCCTTGGCATAGAAGCTGTGAAAGAATAGGCTGCTGGAGTAAGACCTTCTGTTTACAATTTTGAAGAGAAATTCCAGAGATACTCATCAAGTGGACCATACCAAGGTGCGAAGCGAAAGCTCCTTGCTTTTCTGATCTCATTGTGGACGTGTAGAGATAGGCACCTTATCTATGCAATAACGATCTCACTCTTCAAGACAGATTCATGAAAGGTCAATCTACGCCATGGAAGTTTCATTGCTGAATGACTTGTCTGCTACCAACTCCTTCCTCTATGTCTATGGGCAGGGCATCTCTACATGTGAGACCTTGTATACAAATTTCTCACATACCAGATTCCCGAGGAAGAAAGAGAGCTTCTTGCTTTCATGCATAGCAGACTAACAGAAAAGTGATCTCGCTGTACCCGATCTCCCAGCACTGACATTGAGAGAAGAGTGGAACGGGACTTGCTTTATATTATAGGGGACTTCCCTGGATACTTTTCAACTCATATCGGAGCAAGGAAGCAAGTGGCTAAAATGGTGGAAGTTACTTCAGCGCTTGGGGGAAGAGGACTCTCTACCACTGCTGATTGGATCCGGGGATGCTCAAACGGATAACAACAAAAAGAAGAGTGAGGGTTCTATGGTATGGATGGCTTTGGTGAGCATAGCAGGAAAGACCGACGAGAAATTGATGTCTGTAGAAGAAGGAATTGAAAGCTAGGATAGACCTTCAAATCAGCGAGCTAGGAAGGCCAAGGAAAGTATCCAGAACCCAGTTGTGAAGGAAAGGCAGGAATTAGTAAGAAATCTCAAGAGGAACCTGAAGTGACTAGTCCTATGAAGTGACTCGTCCTATATAGTTGGAAGTGGGCATGACGAACCACAAAACATGAGGAAAGATCCTTAGGGGCAGATGCTTTGCTACAGTCCCATGCATGTGTGGGTTTCAAGGAAATGAAGGAAAATTTAAACGTATCCAGGGCGGGAATAAAAAGTGGCTCTCTAGAGACGGAAAGGAGACCCTCATAACATAAAAGAAGTGGCCCAGGCGATTCTCTCGTATGCAATGAGTTGGTTAGTTTCATTAGCAGGTTATGGGGGCGGGGTAATAATTATAAGCTAAGGAAAAGAAAATGCATTGGATGGGCTGGAATAGAATTGCATCCAAAAGAAGAATGGCGGGCTAGGTTTCCTAGACCTTAAAGCTTTTTTCCATGCAATGCTAGCAAAGCAAGGTTGGAGGCTTACAAAGGCTCCGGAGTCATTATGTGCGCGTGTGCTGAAGGCAAAATCTTTCCCAGCTTGTTTTTTTCTTTTTTGGAAGCGAAGAAGTTGGGTTGGGCTCGTGCCTTCGTTTACATGGGGGAGTCTGCTCAACTCAAGGGTAGGTTCTCAATAAGGGAGTCATCTGTCGCATTGGGAGCGGCTTGTCGGTGAAAATAGGGGATGACCCTTGGTTGCCTATCTCTTGGAACAGGAAGGGTGTCACACCAAGAAGCTTAAATATTTACGAAGAAACATTTTTGATGGGAACTAAAAAAGCATCATACCGGAACTTGGAACGAGGAGTTGATCAGAGACAACTTTATTAAAAAAATATGCAGAGATGATATTGAGCTTGCCTTTAAGCAACAGAGTAGATGAGGACTTCCTTGCTTGGCATTACGATCGCCGAGGCCTTTTCTAGGTACGTAGTGCATACTATCGAGATGGAATATAAGCTAAAGATGACAGACCAAGACAAGACATGAATGAGTCCGAAAAGACAGAGTATTAAAAAGGCCTCTTGTTCTAATATTGGAATTCTCCTAATCACTGTGTTCCCTCAATTAAGTAAGGTGCTTTGACCAATGGATATGGATTCATTCCTCAATAAAGGGATAAAGCATGAGCCCAGCCCTACTGCTCTAGCCTACCGCGCAAGGAGAAAGAAGCCACCCACGGATTTCGCATTTTCGCAGTCAGATTCAATTCCACCTTCATCAAAATGGGGTTTAGGCGGCACTCCTCGTTTTACTTCTTCCAATGCTTATAATCACCTTCGTTCTAAGCCTGGTTTTTCGAAAGAAATGTTAGCTCTAACCGCTGTTCCACCTGTTCCTAGGGTGGAACAAAAGGTCGGCTGAAACGGGGGTTTCACGTCTATTTTGTGACGAACAATGAATGTGGTTAGATTCCTGCCAGGTTCTATATCGGGTGAGGGGCGAAGAGTCGTGAACTCCACTTGGTGGCTTTGGAACACTCAAGGAAACGCAACGAGCAAGAACAGGGTTGCTCGAAAGAACAAAAAAGCTTCTATGAGAATTACCATCTTCACCCGATTAATTTTATTTCTCGGGTTCTCATTTTGATTCTTTGTCGTAGGATATCTCGTCGTCTTTCTCTTCTACAACTACGCCTCGCTCTGATTCGATTGCCCATTGCTTTACCTTCCCTGCGAAGGAAATCCGCTCTTTCGCGCTTCTCCTTCCTTCATCTTTATCTTCCTTAAGTGCTCTACTCGAAAGGCAGGAGCTATTGTCCAACTTTCTTTTATTTAATTGAATAGCTCTACCTCCTCGGTTTGGAGAAAGCAAAGCCCCCTACCTCTCCACCTTCGCTTAACAACAAGGATCGCATGGCCGTACCGTTATTAGATTGCTTTTCTTTGTCTGATGAGGATAGTAAAATAGATAGAATATAATAGGTAAGAGTTCAATGGCAAATGCAATCCCTCCTGTGAGAAAGCCTTAACTTAACTTAGAGATGTATTTAAAGTTTTCTTTCTTTTTCTTTGAAGCTTATAGTGTGAAAGCTAGCTTAGGATAGTGTCCCTATAAAGCAAGTGTAATCTGTAGTTCTAGTGCTTCGCTCTTCTATTCCTAATGTCTTTTCCAGTTTTCAAGCGGAAGCAGGACCAGACCAGGCAAGGATGATATCATTATCATAGCGAATAGGGACTCTATGTTGATCTATGGGTATTTTGTAAGATGGGGGCCATGCTTTGCCTTCGAGTTATTTTATTACTTTTCATCAGTTTATTAGGCAAGCTAGCCTATCAATATAGTTTGAGTTCTAGAGTCAACCCATACCAAAAGATAAGGAAGGTTACAGTCCTTCTGCCTTCCATTCAAAAGTAAGAATCCGATCTCCAGGTTCCCTTCGAGCTCGTAGCTTTCTTTTTTTCTGGGCTCTTCTCCATTCTCCAATCCTAGTGCTTCGCCTTTACCTTTAAGTAAGCTAAGCAAGCAAGAGAAATAGACTTAGGCACGCAAGCATGTGAGAAAATTCCTTTTCAAGCTAGGTTACAACAGGGAAAAACAATAAAGAAAAAGAATGAGCTATCCGCCTTTTAAATGTAAATTAAGCCCGCAGACTAGGGGATAGCGTAAAGAGAAAGGGTTAGGGTAAGGAAGGGATCTAGCAAGAGTTATACCCAAGAAAAGCCATCAACATCTAGATGTATCAAGGGCCTAAGCTAGGTCAGTTCCATACTAACCTGTTCCTTCTTCTTGCGAAGAATGAATTACCTAAATCAGCTACTGCTGGGTTAATAATCCACGTGGGAGTTTTCTTCCATCGCATTCTAGTGATCCAGTTTCTGCCTTTCCTGAGGTAGCAGTTGAAAAGGTTTGAGTTTTGCTTTGATTCTGCTTTCTCTTCTTAAGTTTCCATTGATTGCTAGGCCAGCTCTATCCAAACAAGTTTGAAAGCTGGCTCTTTTTCAGCTGTATATTAAGTATTCTCCAATCTCTAGACCCTCCAGCAATCTAGAAGTCTTTTCCCTGCAATCCTAAGTAAGGGCGGGCATCTAGTGCCAGTCTTAAGAGTCAATCCAATTGAAGAAACAAAAATTATGCTTTTTGGGGGAGGACTGCTAGACTATGTTTTCTTTTCTTCCGGTGAAGTGAAGGAAACAATTCAGGGGAAGAATCGAGCTGCAGAAGCAAGGTATATGTCGAAAACAGTTGAAAAAAGGCACAAATGGCGGATTCGGGTCTTCCTTAGCCAGCATGCTTTTAAGAAGTAGTCTAGAAAGAGTGTATTTCCCCCCCAAACCTTCCACCTTTCCCAGATAAGGCTATAGCAAAGTAAGAGATAGATTTTTTTATTTTATATGGATGTCCAACTTCTCCTAGTGCTTGCTCTGGTCCGCCCCTTACCATAGGCATAGGGGAATTTGATAGTACGCGCGCCTTTCTAGTTTGAATTTTTTTGCTAGTTTGCAGTCATCTAGTTCAATTGCTTCTACTTTCTTTTTTAATTCTGCCTTAGAGCGAGTTAAAGCCAGGCTAGTGACACCATTCAAAAGGAATTGAAAGCCAGTAGTTTATCATAAGCCCAAGGCTAAATCTCAGGGGAAGGATTCTCGTTAGCCAGCAAAGGCTACAAAGCGGTGGGAAAGAGCTAAGGCTAAGGATAAAAAGAAAGCTTTTGATATTTTTTTATAGGCTAGCCAGCAAGAGCAACTAGATCAGGAGTTTAATTCATAGGGTTTGCTAGATCTGTAGTGGCATTCCTAGTAGCAGTCTTTCTAGACGTCCCTCTAGTGGCCATTGCTAAGTCCGCAAGTATACCAGTTATACAAAAAACCCTTGCAGCAAAGCCAATTGCAGTGAGAGAGCTCTTTGATTTCCCCAGCTAGTTTGAAAGCGCAGCGATAGCAGGGGAGAGCACTTAAAAAAGGGAAATCCCCATTAAAATAGAAGAAAAAAGGTATGAACTTCAACTGGCGAACGCTGTTTGCAGAAAGACGCGTTAACCCTTTCCCATATCAAACCGGGGAAGGTAGGAGGGCTGGTTATCTCTACCTTCTGACCTTGCTATCCCTAATACTGACCAAAGCAACTTGGGGTGACAGTCAGTCATTTCCTTGTTTGACATGGCATTGGCAGTGGAAAGGAAAGCTCGAAGAGCGAGGAGAAACAGTAGGTGTAGGTGTAGTAAATCTTTATTAGGGAATCCTTTGTATTGGCTAATCTGTTTTTCTGGTTTCTGGTTGATTCGCAAGTTCATCTCCTTCTTTCTTTGTGGAAGGAGCAAAAGTGACATATATATAACCCCACGATCAAATGCAGTAAGTAATCCCGGAGCAAATGAACTCAAGAGTGAAGAGCACGGATTGCAGCTGAAATGAATGGAAGGTTTTAGCCTTTGGAAGTTGGGGGTGAAACCAGTGGAATTCTTTTTTTTATTCTTTTTTATTTAGGCAACTTAATGACAAGCAGCGGACTGCCAAGTCGGAGTGGAATGGGGTAACGCGGACGACCTTACTCCTGCCTCTCCAGTATCCGCTTTGGGTGGGGCAGGCTGACTGCAACGCTCATCGCGCTGCCTTTCCTAATTTGAAGGGTCTTGACTCATAGATTCAATTCACAGGTATTCGTGGAGCACTAAACGAGATCGAACTCAGTGGATAAAGAATGCTCCCCGAAGTCCTCAACCTTAGTGGCGTACTACATGACTCAATTATTATCAGGCCTATGAGATAGAACGAAGGCTTCTGAGATCGTTAATCTAACTATTGTATTCTATATGTTATTCTTAGGCTTACGAGACAGATCCTAAAGCAATTCTTCCTCCACTTCCCTACAGGTCTCTGTAGCGTATGGAATGGGCAAACGAGGACGACCTTACCGTTTATTCTTTATTTTTATTTTGGTATCTGTTGTGCGAGACAAGCGGACTCTGGCTCCCTCTACACCATTCTCCCCAATTGACACGTCCTGATTTATAGTCCCAAAACGTAAGGGAACAAGGCTCGCCTTCCCCTCTCCCGCTGGTATCCGCAGACAACCGACTGCTGTAAGGAACACGCCCTTTCTCTTTCTAACGAACTGCTCTGATAAGACCATACGCGGGGAAGTGATTTACCGGGATTATTTGGTTCTACTGGAGCAATTGATATGTCGGCAGGGAATGTAGGTGACAGCTCACTGGCTCTCGAAGCCCTTTTCCGGGGTAACCAAGTATCATGTTGCATGAATCAATCTTTCTTAGGGTTCCCTAAACAACAATTTTTATTTTCTTACACTATAGTGATTCTTTTTTTTATGGTATAGATTCTAATGCTAGAGGCTTCTGCCATCGGCTTTGTTGCAGTCACGAGCTGCTTCGTTTACTGGAGCGTACTGCCTATTTCATGGCCACCCACAACAGAGGAATGGGAATTCTAATTCTTTTATGTCTCATCTCATGGGTTCCCAATCCAAGTCAGTAGATAAGGGGACGAAAGAACTAGAAAACCACTTCGTCGGATCGTCCTGATGAAATATAGGACTTTGTTTCCCCGGTCGATGCAGAAAAGTAGTCACGGATCGAGAGCTTCTCTCGCTCCTTGTATTCTATGTACGGCACTGACCGTACTATTTGTACTATATCCAAACCATTTCTATTCACTGATCAGGGACTTCCCGATGAAAACATAAGGATAAGGGGCTTAAGGCGGAGTCAAAAGAGGAGTTCATTCTTTCTTCTCTTGCTCCAGCCCTCTGGGTAAGTTACCGCTGCTGCTGGGGAAAGAAGCTAAGATCAATCAAAGCGGGACAATAGCAAAAGTCATATGATGGCTGCCTATTCCACTTTTAAGACCGGTTAAGAGGTCTAGACGTGCAAAGATATCTCCGAGACGGAAAAGAGACTCCCCCCTCTTCTGATCAGGACAACTGGGCTATAGCCAGACTACGTTGGTAATGAATGGATGGAAATTACACGCACTAGAAAACCTAAATTAGTTGATTAAGGCATTTACCGATCTTCGAATACGTGAGGAATTGCCATTGGTTGAGCTACTTTATATACTATTGTCTCAGGTAAGACTTGACTTGACTCCCTTCTTTCTTTTCTTGTCTTTGGTGGTCTCGTAGTTAATGATCCCGGAGTTCTCTTTCTATGCCTCTACCTAGAAAGAGAGAATACATTCTTGCGAAGAGGTCAACAAGAGAATAGAACCACAAAGAGAATCGGACGCTCAATCACAAATTAACATCTTCCTTTCTTAGGAATAGATTTCAAAACAGGAAAGATCAGGAATAGCCCTTTAGGTTGCAACTCCTTCTAAGACAACTAGTCTTGGCGAGAGGGATTAACCTGATTTACCTATCATTGCCCCCTCTATACCTCTTAACCTCTCGCTTCGCTCGAGCGACATAGTCTCTTTTTTACGAAAATTCCTCTGTCTGTTCTGCTATCCCCCTTTTAGATATTTGCCCTTTCACTTTTTGTCTGTTAGCCAACTGCGCTTTCTATCCTTACCTTATTAGCCGTAAGGGGAGCCATTTTCTATGGAAGAAAGCCAATATCCTGCGTACCTTTATCTTCTCTTTTTTTTGTTCACCGCTATTAGCTCTCGCAGCATTCGCTACAACGACCGTGAGGGTTACGGTTAAGGCTATGGCTGCGATCCATGTTCATAGCACTGGCTGAATTTTCACTGAACTTTCCTTCTTTTTCTTTTGAAGGTAAAGGCAGAATGCCGCTGCTAACCAGTTTAAGTAAACATGATCAGATCAATTCCTTGTGCTTTCTCTTACCTTACGTTACTTCATTTTTATCCTTTCTAAATCAAAACTCTCCTATTTTTGATTATGTGAGAGGGGGGTTTTTTTCTTCCCCTAAAGCCCCCAGAGTTGCGGATTCGATCCAGCTGGAGGTTCCCGCTACCTTGTTGCGAACGATTCAGAGGTGGTATTCGATCCGCCTCCTGAGGCAGGGATTGCTCCGTCATACCATCCTAACGTTTAGGCTCATCTCTCTAGCTATAGCATAGAGAAGACTGTTAGGAGAGTCCAGGGCAGTCCGGCGACCATTGCCCCAATGGGACGTAGCGCGGTAAACCTGTTCAGGCGGTAAGTTCGTGCATGCCCAGATGCTCACATGACCCAAGGCGTTAGGAAATTGAATGGCGAGTTTTAATTTAAAGGAACTAAGTGTTCCATTTCTCCCCTGCATCAATGAGGAGACACTACACCCTGTGCTACTACGAACCCGACCCATTGGCTGCTATTCGACCTTTTAGAGCTAACAGCAGGTCCTATAAGGAAGGGGATGGAAGCAACGTTATTCACAGTCGCGCACTTCTGGCGAACCCGGCCGCTCATATCTCAGGGGATAAGGGTGCAAAAACCCGAATTTAACAGGGGTGCCTCCCGTTCGGGAACAGGAAAAGAGAGAAGCACTTGCCGCGCATACTTATCCCAATTAGAATTAGAAAGAAAGGTTAACTATCCGCAAATGCCCTTCGACGAAAAGGCAAGACGCAATGATCGTACATTCATTCGCCTTTTGCTCATTTTTCATTTCGACAATGAGAGCTACGATCGCACCACGCTCCAGTCAACCTATTTTCGGAGGGCCAAAGTGTAGATAGATCCTTCGCTTACTCAGCTAAGCCGAACACGAGAAAATGAGTTAAGTCGCGGAAAGTTGCAAAGCCACTTGTAGCCCTACTGGGGCACCAGGAGGAAGTAAACCTACCGGAGGGACTCACACTGTTGCAGAATCAGCATCAGCACTAGCCAAAGAAAAGCTAAAAGAGGACGTCCTATGGCCAAGGGAGAAGGAGAAGCGCAAGAAAGAGGACGTAATAGATAGACGGACGCCCCCCCTTTGGCCTGGATTGTGACCCCGGAGACATTTTTTCAAAGTAGACTTCCTGCTGACACACTTGCATCCATGGATGCGCCACTCTGCCGGATAGAGGATGAACCACGGTCTTGCAAAGTACGGGGGATTGAGACCGCGGGCAGAAAAGGTGGGGAGAGATTCAGTCCGACCAAAAAAGGGCACCCTAGCGACTCCCGCATGTGCAGGTTGCCATCCTGACGGGAGCCTGCGGCTGACGTCGATGCACGGTAAGCCGACTTTTCTTCATCAAGATGTCTACCAATAATTCCATTCTCATTTATATAGGCCCCTCTGGTCCTACATTTGCTAAATTAGCCGGAGCTCATGGAAAAAGAAAAGAAAATAAAACATAGCAATTGCAGCAAAGCCTAACCAACCATTGGTTATGCGAGAAAATAGAGGGACCAGAAGTCATTCTGTAAATACGCTTTATTCTGGGGAAATCGACTCTAGATGATCGACGAATTAAGCGATCACATGACCCTAAGTCTTAGGAGAGTTAGGCCCTTTTGAAGCATCCGTCTTTGCATAGTTTTCATTTTATTAGAGGAGGAAGTCGCTTCTCATACAAAAGAAAAAGAATTAGCTTTTCTTGAAGGTAGTCCTTTGGTCTATGGGCTTTGAAAAAGTATTTTGCCCTAGAGTGGATAAGGTTACTAAAGAACCGAACAATGTCTTGCTCCGCCAGATAGGAAGGGCAGCAGAAAGCATAGGCCACATAGACTCTGATCATCGTAAACAGCGTAGTTAGATAATAGGATGTGCTCCTTTCTGCTCTCTTATAGAAGCATTGATGCTATTGAGAGAATGCTTCGAAAATTCCTTTAGCTTAGGGATCGCAGGTCAATACATACAGTTAGCTGGGAGACCATCCATCTGTCAACCAAAAAAAGAGGGTTGATTGGGCATCTAGAGCCTTAGGCGATGGAATGAAGCCTGCCTTCTCAAGCAAGTTTGGCTGCTGGCCTACAACCCCAGTTCCATATGGATCGACTGGATCAAAGCTAGATATATCAAATCCAAATCGATATGGGACTATTTCCTTCCAACTGGCTGTTCTCCTGTGTGGAAGAATATATGCAAGCTGATCCCCAAAGCAAAGCTATTCATTTTACATGTCATTGGTGATGGATCGATCACTAAATTCTAGTATGATACCTGGCTTTCAAGTGTCAGATTAGTTGACACATATGGGGGGCGTGCGATTGTTGATCTCAGCTTGGGTGATGCGCTCCTACTGTCTCGGATTTTTGGTCTTCCACTATTCTTGGAATCTTTCTTTTCCTTCAAACGACGAAAGAATCTGGACCCTTACGTCTAATGGCCTCTTCACCATCCAGTCAGCCTACAAGGCCTTAACTCCTCCTGCTACCTCCTTATTCTGGCCGAAAAAACATCTGGTTCCCGGCCGATGCATGCGTGCACAGGCTATCTAAGGGCGATTAAAGACGAAGGACTTCCTTGCTAAACTCTAAACTGGGCCTTGGTTACGACTGCGACTGTGTTCTCTGTTACAGAGAATCGGAATCGGTTCCCCAAAAATGAAAAATCTCTCTTCAGGGGCATTCTCAACCTACAGACTATCTTCAACATATCTCTGAAGTTTGGTCAGTTGAGGGCACAGCTACTAGACTGGTATTTGCTGCTGCGATTTGGTACATTTGGTCTGAGCGCAACGCTCGCATTTTCTGTACGAAGCCCAAAGAAATGCTGCTCTCTCTTATTCACGAACAAGCAGTACCACAGAGCGGTAAAAGGAAGGGAAAGTGTTCCGCTACTCTTGTTCAAATGGTTTCCATGGTTCGACTTTCATCGAGATTGGCGCAGTCCTTAGGCCGACAAGGGCAGAAATAGCACTCGTTGAAGGTGAAGGACCCTAATGCGGAACATAAATAAGAAGACAAAGTCTTCCATTGAATGGCTGGTTTACAAACCTGGGCTCAGACGGAACTCAGGAGAGGATTTAGCCTCTTGGTGGACTACAAGTTGAAGAGTTCATAATGTTGGGAAAAAAACGGATCTGCCATTCCTACTCCCCAGTTATGTCATCCCTTACCTATGATTCCATCCTAGTTTTCGCCGCCCATGGTTCCGAGAGACCCAATTTATACAGAATGAGCACCTCACCCCTTTCTTTCCTTGTAGTTGGAGTTGGGCAAGATTTCACTTGTAAATGGATTGGCTTTAGATGCGAGATACGGCTCATAACCACTGCTTGTGAACAGCTTGACTCCTGTTTACAGGCTTTCCCGGCTACAGTACAGATTGTGCCAAAGACAGCTCGCTCTGCTCGCTCCTGCTCAAAAATCACACAATAAGCCAAGGCGTTCTAATCTAATCTAGCTATTTCAAAACAAATTCTCATCTCAGGAAGACAGATCGAACTATTACAGATAGAACAGATAGATTGGTGTAGGCTCTAAGCCAAGCCTATCTCGTGTGCTATAAAATACACAACGTACTTTCCCAAGCCTTTCTCAAGCTATTATGTCTAGTCCCAGGTACAAAGAGGTGTATATATAGCGTTCTCCTTCCTGCCTCGACCCTTTCGGCCAAGAGGAAATCCGGAGCGACAAAAGCGATTCCGGTCTCCCCACCATTTTACAGGTATAAGGCACGCCATTCGGTCCTTTCTAAAGTAGTAGTAGTAGTGGTGGCTATCTCCCTATGAAGTCTGGGATCTATTCCAACTTTACTTAATGTAAATAGTTGATCAGATTCGTGAATCCTGTTGAGTCCACGGGAAGATCTTCTTGTTCGGATTGCTAGCTTAGCTGCCCTTTTGGATACAACCATTTTCATTTTACAGCTTACATCCAGGCCAAGTCCTTTTCTGCCTGTGGGAAACCAAGCAATTGATTCTCCCTGTGTCAATGTTATGGGTCCAAGTCTCACTCTTTCATTGCTCTCTCCAGAAGCTTCACTTGCGACCTTCTGCTTTCTATCCTAAATAGAGAAAGGGGGAAATAGGTCAAATCAAAAGACGAGGCTGAGCGTTAGCGATGGGCTGGGTAACGAAGGGTGAGTGTAACGATGGTGCGAAGCAGAGAAGGAAAGTCAAGGGCTTTGTGGGCTAAGGGATCTCGATATGCCCTTTTAGATAAGAGTCAGTAGGCCTAGAAGGCTCCTATGCCAAAAGAGAATGCTCTACATGACTAAAGTCAAGGCGAACGGCATTAGTACAGCTGTTAAGAATACTCTCCGATGTTGACTTTGTAAACTAATAGGCCTTGGTAACCGGTAGGTTACTTTTGACATATAATTTCTAATGGAACTGCCGTCTATTGTATAGGGCTACTATATTCATTTGTACTCGTCTACTAATGCCGGTCGGATTAGCTACATCGGATTGGCTACTACCCTAGGATTATAGGACCAGTTGGAACGGCTTCTTCTCTTTCTACCTACACATCTCAGAGCCCATACACCTGCGCATCTCACTAGCGTATCTCCTCTCTGTCCCGTAAGCATTTAGGGTCTGACTCTCTCTTCTCGGTCAGTATATTCCCCTAATCTCTCTGTCATTGGAATAGCCAACTATAATAGGTAATTAACTCCTTGGGATCGAAAGAGAACTTTTGCTTTGGTCTCGAGGAATTGTTGAGCGAGGCTGACTTTAGAGGTGTAAGCACCGCGAGTCTCAATCCAGTCAAATTCCTGTTCTATTACTGGCTCATAACTGAGCGAAAGGCATAATAGATTCTTGCTCTTCTTAGCCTTGCAAATGAGGCGGTTGATAGACCCTTCCTGTCCTAGTGGTATGGTTAACATAAACTTCTTCCTCTGAGGCTAGCTCTAGGACAAGCGGAGGTGGTTCTTTCTCCTCTGGGGTTAAGTCCAAGACTAATGAATGTGTATATTTCTGCTTTATTCACTTCCTGAACAGTTTCTGTGCCCATTCTGGATTGAATACCCTTATATCTTGGTAAGATTAGGGTCAACGGTTTGTGCCTGTCTATTCCATCCATCCCTTCGTGGAGTTAGGGTGTGTGATGTGTCCTTTCCGATGGAATGCCCTCGGCCGCATTTCGGAATCAAAGAGTCATGGTGCTTTAGTTGTGGGTTAGCAGGGATAAGTTGGACTGCGTCAGATGGTAAGATGAGCACCGCGATCGAAGGGCTCACTCTATGGAAGTCCTCTCCCACTTGAAAGCTAAATAAGGAGAAGAAGTGCCACAAATCAATGTATTCCATTATTAGCAGAGGTTCCCTCCATCTAATCCCCCATTTTCCATTCAAATGGACTTACCAGAGAGCAGTCCATTTGAAGCCATTAATCAAAGGCTTCTCCTTGCGGCAGAAAGAAAAACGGGATGGCAACCGCCGGTTCAACAAATTATGACCCTAATCGCGCTAAAGGAGGGAGTTCTTACACGCATGGCGGAACTCGACCCACATCCTTTCTGGATGGAGGAGCAAAGCCGAAACCGCCTTCTTAGAGAAGGTATTTTAACTAAACAAAAATGGGAGTACAGCCCAGAAACTCTAAGTAGAAAGCTGGCCGAGTTAAATAAAACAGGACAAAGAAGCTCCTTTTTTCAGGAGCTTCGCCGAGTCCGCCAGACCGAATCAATGAAGTCCTCAAGAGGATTGGGGAACGAAGTGGATTGGTCCGCTCTCTAAGGGAGGAGACAGGAGCTCCAGCCTAGAGACGGTCCTTAGGCCGGACAGAGGTCTGAGGAAAGCCCCGGAAAGGTGGGCTTCACCTTATTCTCTTCTGTAGCCTTCTAAGGCGAGGCCACCCTATATTCAGGTATGGGGTGGAGAAGGAGAGCGGGTATGAGGGCTCCTTCTACCCCTTCTCTGACGAAAAACCTAGAAAGACAACTTATAAATGCAGCCTTTCTCTTGTTTGTTTTTTGAATCTGCTATAATATAAGCAGTTGGGCCAGGCCATTGATAGATGTTCTTTAGGTGGGGAGGATAAGTTTCAAGTGCGGATACTTCATTTCAAATGGGTGAGAAATTTTTGATTGAGACAACATCATCCATTGTGATGCTAACCATCCCCAAGTGGGATTGGGTTTTTTTACCAAGTGCCCCAAGAAGTGAGTCGATAATGGTTACCTGATAGGGGACCTAGGCTTGTTGATTGGTAAACTTCACTGAGTTCCTCGGCCAACCCTTTCATTCCCGAATGGAAATAGGGTACAATTGCTACAGACGATCCTTTAAGGATGTAAATGAGGGCACGTAACGATGCTGGAGTTGACGGTGTACCGGTCTCCACGCGTATAAGGATCATCTTCCCTTTCAACAAGAAGGAGAAAGTTAACAGGGGGCCTAATCCTATTATCTGAAGCTCTTGAGAGATGAAGGGTCTGGGGTATGATCACAAGGCAGCGCCATGAGAACATAGTTGCTTCTGTTAAGCTCAAGAGAAGGGTTTCATTTCCCCTCCTCAAGGTTCTATTACTAGTCTTTATGTTATTCATTTTTACTTTTTGTTTTCCGTTTGTTTTATGAATTTTCATAGATTTCTTATTGCAGCGAAGGAGTCTCCGCAGAAGAGAGCAGCCCCATTTTTGTTTAGTTTTAGTACGAGATCGAAGGGAAGGACGTAGGCACCTCTTCCTTAACTTAATAGAATAGGAACTACCTAGCCCGGGATTAAGCACTAGCTCAATCACTGCTACAGCTTCTTACCTTTGGGACAGGATTCCACGACTCTCTTATTTGAATGAGAGCCCTTATCTCGTTGCGGTATACTTTTGCTCCGACTTCCACTCTTTGTCCCACGTACTGTGCTCGGACTGCTGGAGCAGAAACTAGAAAGAAATGCCGGGTCTAGGAAAAGCGAATTCTCGGTTAGCTGCTTTTTTTAGCACAGGAGGGTGGTCGTAGATCAGGAAGCAAGTCTGACACTCATATTGGAAGAGACTGGCATCTTATCTTTCTTACGATTACGCCCTTAGAAAAAAAAGTGGCACCTATAAAAAAAAGATTGGCTTGGTCTTACATCTACCGGTAGAGTAGAAGATCGAAAGGGTCCATCCGTTTAAGAAAGGAAAGAAGGGATGGCATTCAGTCAAGCCTTCGTCCTCTGATGACTAGCTCTCATCTTCCATGTCTTTCTATACGCAATTGAAAGTTTCCAGTTCGTGTTAACAATTGGCGCATTAAAGAATTCTCGTATGGGACCTTTTTCGCTCAAGGCGACAACAGAGTACCATCAAAGGCAATCACTCCTGCTCCCAAACCCTTGGGATGGAAGTTAGAAGTTTCCTTGAAAGAGTAAAGTACATCAGTCGCTTCATATCTCTTTTAGATCCATGTGCGAACCTCTATTCAAACTGCTTAAGAAAGATTCTTCTAATAAGTGGACCCAGAGTCTAGCTTTCTATAAGATCAAGACTCGATCTTATGAATACCCCAGTGCTAGTACTGCCAAGCCAAGGCCCTCCCTTCGGTATGCGAAATCAGTATGTAAACTCTATGGCCCAGTTTGAAACTTCTGGTTTTAGGGACTGAACCGCTAACGAGTATCTCAAATATCTCAAAGCTGTTGCAAGCAATCAATCAAAGCGAGCTTTCATTTTAGCGTGTATTTGAAAGAGTTGAAAAGCCTTTATATAGAAAGTGTTGAAAAAGGCAGGAACGTGAGTCTGGTAACTCTTTACTACTACATCTTTTTTTACACACAATCGGACAGCCGAGCTCCCAACTTGGACTCTCTTTCAAAGCAATCGCATTCTCTGTGAAAAGAATGGGGGTTGGTAAGGACAACTTACGTGGAGTAGATTATCATTGCTCCATCGAATAAAGACAATCCTCACGGTAAGACTTTGATAAGAGCACTGACGGTCACTTAGATAATAATGGTTTTGAGACAAGGCCTCCGGGACTGGAGGGTGTGGGTTGGGGCTCGCTGGTCCTGATGTATGAGGTAGCTAAGGTCAATGCTACTAGGGCTCTGTGCTCTTTATGGCCTTTGGGAGCTCGATATTAGAGTTCAAATCCCGGATTCGTCTCTCAGTCTCAAGAGGATGCCCCTGATGCCGCAAAGGTAGTTGACTAAGTCGACCTTTTATGATTAATGAGGATGTATTGGATGGATGCCTTAAGATTGAAAGGGACGAAGATGGACTCCGGTGAAAGGGCTAGGGTAGATCTTGAGAATGATCCCTGCATTTCCGTATTGGTAAACCATCCCCATTAGTGCTTCTCCCTTACTGTCACAAGTGAGCCATTCTTCCACATTCTCGGTGACAAGAGCATAACGCCTATGGTCGACTGAGTTTCAACTTCCTTCTTTCCGCTTGGCCCATGGATCAGGGGAAGTCTTCTTTGAGTGTTGAGGGTTAGAGGATCATTCCAGCACAGAGAGAGTATGCCCAAACCCGTTCCCAAGGGCAGCAGTCCAAGGAAAGGAAAGGAGCGAGTCCCAAATCTTAGTGCCGTTGAAGTCCGCGATCGTAAATATCTTGCTATTAATTGTAATTCCTGGGTCTTTGCTCATTCGTAAGGTCAAGGTTGCTAAAGTCTGAAATAAGGGCAGTTATTATGGTCAAGTAAGGTAATCGCATATCCATCCCTTGACATTGAGAAGGATTTCCAGATAAAGAGGAAGTGGTGCAGCTTGAGAGGTTGGAGTTCTCTCTTTTGCTTCTGCTAGTGAAAGGTAGGGCTTTGAGGCTCATTCTAGTGTGAATGAAAGGCAGGAGGCTCTAACTTTGATTCTGTTTACTTACTCGACCAGCGAGAGAGGTTGTTTACTTCCTTCTTTCAAAGCTGGACCAGGGAGCCTATTGATTGATTGATAGAGCAAGGCCTATGGCTTGAGAGATAGGCAAAGTGAACCCGCCACTGTCAACTGGTTTAGGAAGATGCCTACTTGTTCAACTGGCTCACAAGGCATGCATACACAACCCAGGGAATCATACTCACTTGGCTGTATTCAAGCACGAGACTGATCTGAGGTTACTGGCTTATGAGAGATCCAGAGGAGGGAGAAGATCTTTCACGGGAAATCCGTATGTATAAACGAGCGCTCAACCCTTTGAATGGATTCATTGTCAATCCTTCACACAAGTGCTAAACAGGTCTATCAATCTACCATATTTGGGGCATACCAAGAGAATGAGGTGGTTTACTAGCTCGACCAAAGTGAGTTTACTCGCTTGTTTGATAGAAAGAGCAAGAGGGATGCTAAACAATCCAATTCTACTAGAAAGAGGGTCTAGACGAGCTCAAAGCTAGATCTTGTATTGAATCAGTAGTGAGGAATGAGGTCAAAGATCAACTAGTGGGTGAAAGGATCATGGCCGATCTCAAGTGTG